TATCTGAACTTCAAAAAAAGTTAAGATATGATATATGGATTATATCATTGTAACAACTAAAATACTTTTTTTTGCATAAACAAAAGAAAAGACAATCTGATTATGAACTGGGAAATATAAATAAAAAAGTGTGGCTAAGTATAATAAAGGGTGAGGTAAAGAAAGAAAATATAAATGATATATGATTTGAAATGTAAGGTCTATGAGTCATCTCAAAAATTACCAAGATTTCGTGAATTATTCATTAATTGTATATCTTAATTAAAAATGAATAATTTTAGAATACCTTTTTTCATTCGCGAGAAGCTGTATGAAAAGAAACTCTCATGTCCGGTTTTGCAGTATAGGAATTGGGAAAAACAATCATCAACTAGAACCCAAACCAGATTCCGTAAACAACATAGAGGAATAATGACGGGAATATCTTATCATCGAGGCAATCGTATTTGTTTTGGTAAATATGCTCTTCAGGCACTTGAACCTGCTTGGATCACATCTAGGCAAAGACGCCGAGCAATGTCACGAAACGCACGTCGGGATGGAACGGTCTGGGTACGTATATTTTCAGACAAACCAATTACAGTAAAACCAACAGAAACTTGGATGGGTTCGGGGAAAGAATCCCCCGAATATTTGGTAACGGTCATTAAACCAGGTCGAATACTTTATGAACATGGGTGAAATAACAGAAAATAGAGCCAGAAAGTCTATTTCAATCACGGCGTACAAAATGTATAACTAAACATGATTGCAATAGGGGATTCTAAAAATTATGATTCAACCTCAGACCCATTTAAATGTAGCAGACAATAGCGGAGCTCGAGAATTGATGTGTATTCGAATCATAGGAACTAGCAATCGACGATATGCTCAGATTGGTGACATTATTCTTGCTGTGATCAAAGACGCAACGCCCAATATGCCCTTAAAAAGATCAGAAGTGGTTAGGGCTGTAATTATCCGTACTTGTAAAGAACTCAAACGCGAAAATGGTATAATAATACGATATGATGATAATGCTGCAGTTGTCGTTGATCCAGAAGGAAACCCAAAAGGAACTCGAGTTTTTGGTGGAATTGCCAGGGAATTGAGATATTTTAATTTTACTAAAATAATCTCATTAGCTCCCGAGGTATTATAATTTATAGTCGGATATTTGAATGAAATAAAATTAACTAATGAATTTATTTCATGTATATGCCTTTATTTCATATTTAAACATATTAAAAAAAAAAAAAATAAATAAGAAATTACCATGTTGATTATCTAAAAATTCGGATTTGTTCATCATGGGTAATGGCACTAGTACTGATATAATAACCTCTATACGAAATGCTGATATGAATAGAAAAGGACTGGTTCGAATAGTATCGACTAATATCACCGAAAGCTTTGTTAAAATACTTTTACGAGAAGGTTTTATCGAAAATGTGAAAAAACATGAGGAAAGCAACCAAGATTTTTTGATTTCAACCCTACGACATCGAAAAAAAAGGCAAAAACCATATAGAAGAAATTTTTTGAATTTAAAACAAGTTAGCCGTCCCGGTTTACGAATATATTCAAACTATCAACGAATTCCTAGAATTTTAAGTGGTATAGGTATTGTAATTCTTTCTACACCGAAAGGTATAATGACAGACCGAGAAGCTCGATTAGAAGAAATCGGCGGAGAAATTTTATATTATATATGGTAATTCTTTGTGATATCCGAATTGGATCAAAACCGAAGTTTTTGTGAAAAAAAAAATATAATAATAACAAAAAACACCACATGAAATGGATATATCCATATATTTATCACTAATTCATATTTATGAAATGATACATACAATATGGTAAAACCTATATCAAGAATCGGTTCGCGTAGGAATGGGCGTATTGGTTTATCTAAGAATACACCTAGAATACAAAAGGGGGTTATTCATGTTCAAGCAAGTTTCAACAATACCATTGTAACTGTTACAGATGTACGAGGTCGGGTAATTTCATGGTCCTCTGCCGGTACTTGTGGATTCAAGGGTCCAAAAAGAGGGACACCATTTGCTGCGCAAACCGCAGCAGAAAACGTCATTAATACTGTAGTGGAACGGGGTATGAAAAGCGCGGAAGTCCTGATAAAGGGACCCGGTCTCGGCAGAGATTCAGCATTACGAGTTATTCGTAGAAGTGGTATGCTATTAAGTTTTGTACGAGATGTAACCCCCATGCCACACAACGGCTGCAGACCTCCTAAAAAAAGATGTGTGTAAAAATCAACATGAAAACGAATTCAAGAGAAATAAACGATTCAATGATCGGAGCAAACAATATTACTATGGTTCGAGATAAAGTAACAGTAGCCACTCGGACATTACAGTGGAAATGTGTTGAATCAAAAATAGACAATAAGCGTTTTTATTATGGCCGTTTTGTTTTGTCTCCACTTATGAAAGGTCAAGCCGATACAATAGGCATTACAATGCGAAGAGCTTTGCTTGGAGAAATAGACGGAACGTGTATCACACGTGCAAAATCTGAGAAAATACCACACGAATATTCTACCATAGTAGGTATTCAAGAATCAGTACATGAAATTTTAATGAATTTGAAAGAGATTGTATTGAGAAGTAATTTGTATGGAACTTGGGACGCATCTATTTGTGTCAGGGGCCCGAGGTATGTAACTGCTCAAGACATCATTTCGCCGCCTTTTGTGAAAATAGTTGATAATACACAGTATATAGCTAGTTTGACAGAACCCATTGATTTTTGTATTGGATTACAAATACAGCGAAATCGTAGATGCTGTATAAAAACGTTAAATAATTTTCAAGACGGACATTATCCTATAGATGCAGTATTCATGCCCGTTCAAAATGTGAATCATAGCATTCATTCGTATGGAAATGAAAAACAAGAGCTACTTTTTATCGAAATATGGACAAATGGAAGTTTAACTCCGAAAGAAGCACTTCATGAAGCTTCCCGAAACTTAATTGATTTATTTATACCCTTTCTACATGTGGAAGAAGAAAACTTACATTTAGAGGACAATACATACAAAATGACTTTACCGCTTTTTACCCTTAATGATAGATTCACTAAACTAAGGATAAATAAAGAAAAAATAACATTGAAATATATTTATATTGACCAATTAGAATTGCCTCCCAGAATATATAATTACCTTAAAAGTTCAAATATACATACATTGTTGGATTTTTTGACTAAAAGTCAAGAAGATCTTATGCAAATAAAGCATTTTCGAATAGCAGATGTAAAACAGATATGGGATATTCTAGAAAAGCATTTCAAAATGGATTTACCAAAAAATAGCTTTTAAATATATTTTTATCGTTTTATAAAATTATAAGGATGTTTTGAACCTTTAGTATTTAGTATAATCCATATATTTGGAATAGATACTGAATCTAATTGAACAAATGTATCTAGGGAATACCTATTTCAAACGGAATTTTCTCCCTAGATACACACATTACACATTCTATTATTCTATTATATTACACTACACATTATATAAATATATATAATCTGTAATCTGTTTTTTTTTTCAATTTAATTAATTTCAAAAAGACCTAACGTTAAGGATTTATCAATAGGTAATGTTGCCCCAATGCCCAACCAAAGGGCTGTTGTAGTACCAATAAAAAATATGGTTGTCGCTATTGGCCGACGAAATGGATTTTGGAATTTATTAACATTTTCTAAAAAGGGTACTATTAATAATCCCACAGGTACTGAAATCATTAAAAGAACACCTAATAATTTATTAGGTACTGTACGAAGTATTTGAAATACAGGAAAGAAATACCATTCTGGTAATATTTCCAAAGGAGTTGCAAAAGGATCTGCGGGTTCACCAACCATTGATGGTTCTAAAACCGATAAGCCCACGTTACATGCAATAGTTCCTAAAATTACTACCGGAAAAATATATAAAAGGTCATTTGGCCATGCAGGTTCTCCATAATAATTATGGCCCATACCCTTGGCCAATTTAGCTCTTAATACAGGATCATTTAACTCAGGTTTTTTTGTTATTGAGATAGGTGATGATAGATCTACCCCCCGAAGGAACCGGATATGATAATTTTTTATCATCCGGCTCGAGCAAAAGAATCAAGGGGATCAAAAAAAGAAATGTTATTAAAATTAATCAAATTAATATTATTTGTTATATTGTTATACACATCTATACAAATATGAATGCTTATATGTAATAACGTAAGAAAACTTTTACCAGACTTTTCTTTTATCCACAGTTACAACAATCTAGACGTTTATCGCTCTAGTCTTACAAGTTACAAGTAAATACTCAACACCCCAATAGGCTTACAAAGTTGATCATGATAAAATGCTTTCTGGGTCGTCTCAAACCTCTCGATTTTTGTTTATACCTAAAATAATTGTATACTTTTTACATGCAAAGGAAAGGGTTTACTTGTTACTAACAAAGTGTAGCCTTTGTTCTTCTTTAGATCCTTTGGTTCACTCCGATAATGTTTCAATCTAATCAATGCAAAAGAAATGAATGCATTTCTATACTATTAGTGAAATAGATAAAAAAAAATCTTAATTATGCTACCCCATTACTTAGTAGACTGGATCTTACGAAGCCTATGCACAACTGGATATTGTAGATCATAGAAAAGATTATCTTCAATCGAACCGACTTACGCGAGATTACGCCAATGGTTGAAACAAGAACACGTTTGGTTATGAATTAAAATGTGGCAGAAAGAGTGTATGTCTGCATGGCTAAATCAGTAGTTCAAGTCACACACTGCCATAATCCATTTTTTTCTCTTCGAAGAATTCACTTCAACTATAATTATTCATAAGACATGTCTTATTTTTTTCAATAATCCACACTTATAGCAATGCAAAACTATTGTTCCTCTACCAAGTGATAAACTATTTATGCTAAATCGTTAGGATCTTATAAAGGACCTGAAATACCTTGTTTACGTATCATTGAAAAGTGCATTAACATAAATACGGCAGTAAGAAGCGGTAATACAAAAGTGTGTAAACTATAAAACCGAGTTAAAGTGAATTGTCCGACACTAGCACTTCCACGTAATAACTCTACCAAAGGCGATCCTATTACAGGAATACCTTCAGGTACACCTGTTACAATTTTTACCGCCCAATAACCAATTTGATCCCGAGGTAAAGAATAACCAGTTACACCAAAAGATGCGGTCAATACAGCCAGAACCACACCCGTAACCCAAGTCAATTCGCGGGGTTTTTTAAATCCACCCGTGAGATATACACGAAATACGTGCAGGATCATCATTAGGACCATCATACTTGCTGACCACCGATGAACCGATCGGATTAACCAACCAAACTTAGTTTCCGTCATTATGTATTGAACAGAGGCAAAGGCCTCAGTAACGGTCGGACGATAGTAAAAGGTCATAGCAAATCCCGTAGCTACTTGTACTAAAAAACAAGTAAGCGTAATTCCTCCTAGACAATAAAATATATTGACATGAGGGGGCACATATTTACTAGTTATATCATCTGCAATCGCCTGAATTTCGAGACGTTCTTCAAACCAATCATATATTTTATTGAGATAGGTAAACCAAAGAAACTCCCTCTCTTAGAACTGTATATGAGACTTTTATCTCGTACAGCTCAAGCAGAAACACCTCAATACTGATTGCAACATAAACTATTTAATCCTTCTATTTTTTTCTTTTCTCGAAAAATAAAAAAAAAAAATACGAAAGCTCTTTTTTTGTAATGATAATGCCACAATATCAAGTTGGCTCATTCATATGTTGATCGTTACAGGCTTCTTGAATTTTCTCTTTACCTATTTCTTTGATTTAGTCTTTTTGGTTGCATATATAGAACATATAAATAAATAGAATCTGGTTTTACTATGTATTTTCTTTATTATTTATATTGATAGGAATTTATCTTGTTAGGACTCTATGAATTGACTGAAACCTCAGATTCATACTAGAACTACCATGATTCAATAAAATCTCCAAGCTAAGCTAAGACTAAACAAAGATTCCATGAGTAAAAACCACAAGATCATCACTTATTCACTGAATCGATCTAATGACTAAAAATAAAAAAAAAAAACGCACACATTTTTTTGTACAAAATAAGCGCATAAATAGAAGCTTGAAAGAATAAAAAAACCTTGAATTTATAATGTTATTTATTTATTTTTAAAAATTTGTTGGAGTCCAGTCATAAGGTATGAATATTCAGTATGAATCATAGTTCCAATATTTCTTTATTTATTTTATATATTCCGTGTTCCAGATACTAGAATCAATATCCGACGAGGTAGAACCATCTCTATCAATAAAGATGACAGACCCATTCTCTGTATTATCAATAGAAGCCATTCTAACAAGTCACACACTCATATTTCAGAAATACAGTACATAAAAAAAAACTCCACGGTCGAACTGCCAAAATATAATGGACTCGAACCTAACTAAACAACTCTCTTTGTATTGCAAAGCTAAGATCTCGTAGATCTTATGAATTTAATTCATTGAAATTCCATACAGTAAAACGGACGAATTATAAATTTCCAAAATAATAGATAGAAATATTGCAAATAGAGCCATTGCAACACCCATCAAAAGGGTAGTTCCCCATCCGGGAGCCACTTTACCATATTCCGAATTTAATGGTTTTAATAACGATCCTGTGTTAGTTCGTTTTGAAACAGATTTAGAACTAACCTCAATGGTTTGTGTTGCCATAAATCCTAGTGTATTGATTAAGATCTGTTGACTTTGTATACCATTACGTTGTAAATAATCTTATCATAGATCTATTGCAATCTTGAAATTATATAACAATGGAAACAGCAACTCTAGTTGCCATCTCTATATCTGGTTTACTTGTAAGTTTTACCGGGTACGCCTTATATATCGCCTTTGGGCAGCCCTTTCAACAACTAAGAGATCCGTTTGATGAACACGGGGACTAGTTGAAGTAATGAGCCCTTAAGGGGCTCATTACTTCAATTGAGATAATTAAAAAGAATTTCATCTTTTTTGTTTTGTTGGAACTTTAGGCGGTTCTCGAAAAAAAATAGCGAAAAAAATAATTCCTAGAGTAGAGACTAAAAGGAATGTATAAACCAATGCTTCCATAGATTCAATCGTGATTTACAATTATAACTTCCGTACCTAATTATATTTATTTGGAATTGTTTCACGGAGAAAGAAAGAGCATAGTGGACAATGGTTCAAATCAATATTTCTATGATACCCTGCCTATGTCAACTACCCCAAATAAAATTAAATAGAAATTAAAAAGTGTTGTATCAGACTACCTGTCTTCTTGTAGTTGGATCTCCAAGTTTTTGGAATGTTCCAAATTCTACTTGAGCATCCAAATCTGGATCAATACCAGCAAAAACATCTCGGAACAAGGTTCTAGCACCATGCCAAATATGTCCGAAGAAAAAAAGCAAAGCAAAGGAAGCATGCCCAAAAGTAAACCAACCTCTTGGACTGCTACGAAAAACCCCATCTGATTTCAACGTAGCACGATCAAACTCAAAAATTTCACCCAATTGAGCGCGTCGAGCATATTTTTTAACAGTAACAGTATCGCTATAACTAACTCCGTTGAGTTCACCACCATAAAACTCAACAGTTACACCTACTTGTTCGACACTATACTTCGATTCTGCCCTTCTAAAAGGCACATCCGCTCTAACAACTCCGTCTCTGTCTATCAAAACAACCGGAAATGTTTCAAAAAAAGTAGGCATACGACGTACAAAAAGTTCGCGCCTTTCTTTATCTCTAAAGATGGGGTGTCCTAACCATCCAACAGCTATTCCATCTCCGTTGTCCATTGAACCCGCTCTAAATAATCCCCCCTTTGCCGGATTATTGCCGATGTAATCATAAAAGGCTAATTTTTCAGGAATTTTAGACCAAACTTCCGATAAACTTTTTTTTTCGGCGAGCCCGGTTCCAACTATTCGATATATTTCTTGCTGAAAGTATCCCTGATCCCATTGATAACGAGTAGGGCCAAATAATTCGATCGGCGTAGTTGCTGAACCATACCACATGGTTCCAGCAACTATAAAAGCGGCAAAAAAAACAGCAGCAATACTACTGGAAAGAACGGTTTCAATATTTCCCATACGTAATCCTTTGTATAGACGTTGAGGCGGACGGACACAAAGATGGAATAGGCCCGCTAATATCCCCAATGTCCCTGCTGCAATATGGTGAGAAGCTATGCCTCCTGGAACAAAAGGATCAAAACCTTCCACACCCCACGCCGGAGTTACAGGTTCTATTTTTCCTGTTAGTCCATAGGGGTCAGAAACCCATATTCCAGGACCATACAGGCCAGTTACATGAAATGCACCAAAACTAAAGCAAGCCACCCCTGATAGAAATAAATGAATTCCAAATATTTTGGGCAAATCCAAAACGGGTTTTCCTATACGGTCATCAAAAAATATTTCTAGATCCCAATAGACCCAATGCCAAATAGCGGCTAAGAAACACAAACCAGAAAATGCAATATGGGCCCCTGCCACGCCTTCATAACTCCAAATACCCGGATTCGTTATAGCCCCCTCGGTAATACTCCAACCACTCCATGAATTGGTTATTCCTAAACGAGTCATAAAGGGTATAACGAACATACCTTGTCTCCACATTGGATCAAGAACTGTGTCAGAGGGATCAAAAACTGCTAATTCATATAGAGCCATCGAACCGGCCCAACCAGAAACCAGAGCTGTATGCATTATATGGACAGCAATTAACCGACCGGGATCATTCAATACGACGGTATGAACACGATACCAAGGTAAACCCATGGAAATACCCCTTCCTTTAAATCAAAGAATAAATTTAATTTTATTGCATTGGAAAAAACTACGGACCTAGTTGCTTTTAATAGATTATCACGAAACATGGATTTCTCTTATTGGTATTATGTTACTAATAACCAAACAATTATGTTTGTAAGAACAACGAGAAACAGGTTTATTTTATACCCGATAAGTATCAATACGCAATGAGGAGTTAATACCACTTTACTTTATATGAGCAACTGTGTCCTTCAAAGGACCCGCCTATTCGTAAGAATTTTACTTTACTAGGATTGATTTTTTTTTTCTTTAGATTAAACTTTTCTAATCTACATTTTTTTATGATTATGATAAAGGTTAGTCTTATTTAGTATTATGAAGATAATAAATCCATTGTTACGTTTCCACATCAAAGTAAAATAGATTCCTTAAAGTCCTTATTTTTTTATTTCATGCCTATTGGTGTTCCAAGAGTACCCTTTCGACTTCCTGGAGAGGCATATTCAACTTGGATTGACATATAGTGCGGCTTGTCAGATATTTTGGGTCATATGGGATTTCCCCGTTATATTTTCGAGATATCCTATGTTTGTTTCACCCTAAAATGGAAAATGATTAATTGAATCATCAACAAATTGAAGCGTGAAGTACAATTAATTAGATCCCTTTTTGTGGGGGGTTCGGATTGATATTATCAATTACAATTCAAATAGTTTATGGTTGACTTGGCTGAACCAATAAAATGAAGTATCCAGGCTCCGTTTAGAAAACCCGAATGGGAAATATATGTATTATATGATTTTCACTTGAATGGTTTCCATAGGAAATATCTTAATCAATCGAGTAATATGACGAATATTTGGAATAAAATTGGTAGAAGATATGAATGAAATGAATTGAAAAAAAAGCAAAGTTGTGTAGTAAAGCAAAAAGAAACGGTAATGGTATTAGGAGCATTTGTCCTATATATGCATATGCAAATCAAAATCGGTCAGATCTTTACCCGGAGTAGAGCAGAAACCTAAAAATAGTAAAGAGTCCCATTCAGGAACAAGAAAATAGCATCGTGATTTGGATTGAATATCGGTGAAAAGAATACATCAATGAAAGGTTAGTTCGATAAGTTTATTTATTTTTTATTCGAATTCTAGAAAAAAAGAAAAACACTCCGATATGAAAAACGAAAGCGCCGAAGATATACAATACACATTGATTTTTTCGCAATTTTTTGGAACCGTATGCATCAAAAGATGCATGTATGGTTTCTAAGGGAGACAATTTAATCCTAATTAACCGACTTTATCGAGAAAGACTCCTTTTTTTAGGCCAGGGGGTTGATAGTGAGATCTCGAATCAACTTATTAGTCTTATGGTATATCTCAGTATAGAAAATGATACCAAAGATTTTTTTTTTTTTATAAACTCTCCCGGTGGGTGGGTAATACCCGGAGTTGCTATTTATGATACTATGCAATTTGTGCGACCAACGGTACATACAATATGCATGGGTTTAGCCGCTTCAATGGGCTCTTTTCTCCTGGTCGGAGGGGCTATTACCAAACGTCTAGCATTCCCTCACGCTTGGCGCCAATGAGTTTTTTTATTTGAGAAAAAAATAAAAAAAAAAAAAAATAAAACTATGCCTTCTCTATGCCTTCTCCATATGAAATAGGAATATTAAGTAATAATAGCATGGCACTTCGAATTCGATATGAAATTTTTGTTTATTATTTTTCAAAACCAAAACATTCGATTATGTATCGAGAGAGTAGTATGAGATTAAAAAATATTTTCTATCGGGATTTTGTTTCAGCGGCACAAACTTTATACACTTTTTTATTTTCACAAAGGGAGGCTCTGAACAATTTTTATATTATGAAAGAGTATTATAATAAAATAAAGAAAAAAAAAAGATAATTGATTCTTTTTACCTTATTATATATATATATATAATAAAATATATATATATATTTTTATATTTATATTTTTTTGATTGAATCGAAAAGAAACTTTGGGATTGCCGGCTTACAGACGCAATAAATATATAAAGCAATGGTGCCATCATATTATTTAGCTCTGGAAAAGAAAGTAAAGATGGTAAAATGGCAAATTTACAGATCTAGGTCTGATAGTTTTTACCTTTCTTCGATGAAAAGTAAAAAAAAAATTACATTGTAAAGCCGTATGCAACGTGAAAAATATGCCCGTACGGTTGTTCAATTTGTCCTTTTTTCTTCGCCCCATCATTCACATTATCAGGGTAATGATTCATCAACCTGCTAGTTCTTATTTTGAGGCCCAAACAGTAGAATTTGTCCTAGAAGCGGAAGAACTTCTGAAATTGCGAGAAACCCTGACAGAAATTTATGTACAAAGAACTGGCAAACCCTTATGGGTTGTATCAGAAGACATGGAAAGGGATGTGTTTATGTCAGCAACAGAAGCCCAAGCTCATGGAATTGTTGATCTTGTAGCGGATGGCGGATGAATGAAACGTCTCTTTATTTCAAGCAATGGTATTTTATCTTTTTATTAAATTCAAAATTATAGTAACTAAAAGTCATTCATAATTATCTGGTTAGGATCGATCTAAACCGGCCCATTATGGATATGATTCATCATGCCAACTATTAAACAACTTATTAGAAATACAAGACAGCCAATCAGAAATGTCACAAAATCCCCCGCTCTTCGGGGATGTCCTCAGCGCCGAGGAACATGTACTAGGGTGTATGTGCGACTCGTTCAAATCCTATATAGTATAACATAATTTAGGACAAAATCAAAAAATATTACAGTATCAACGATCGGTTATGAAATTTATGGTTTGTTTTATATTGGTGTAAATCTACTCACATCAATTTACGATAAGAAAAAATTCTCTAGTGGTAGTAAATGCTTATTTCATTAAAGCGTAGAAATCCTTATTTATTTAAACTTATGCTCGCATTCTGGCAAGAACGAACGGACTAACAGGATCAGCTACCCAGCCAACTTTCCTAATTAAATACCGTTACTATACAAATCGATTTTATTGCGAAAGATCTAGTACTAGATAATTCATAAGTAGAGCAATGTGAACTGTACAAGTGACCAATAACCATGTTAGTTACATGAGGAGGGGATGGCTCCGGTGTATAGGGAGGACCTCACCGTTTTTTTATTTACTAAATAACCATAGAAACGATGGAACCTACCATTTTAAATTAAAATAAACAAACAAATAGGGTGGTCGGGAGGGAAGGGTTATAGTAGCAAAAATCGTTGGAATTTTTATTTTATACATTGGAACAATCGTTTTGTTATTAATAGACAGGGAAAATAATAACTATAAAGAAAATAAATTCATTAGTTATTAATTAAAGTTCCATTTAGGCAATGACCAGAATTAGGAGAGGATATATAGCTCGGAGGCGTAGAACAAAAATTCGTTTATTTGCAGCAAGCTTTCAAGGAGCTCATTCAAGGATTACTCGAACTATTACTCAACAGAAACTAAGAGCTTTGGTTTCGGCTCATCGGGATAGAGATAAACAAAAGAGGGATTTTCGTCGTTTGTGGATTCTTCGGTTAAACTCAGTAATTCGAGGGAATAGGGTATCGCATAGTTATAGTAAATTAATATATAATCTGCAGAAGAAGCAGTTGTTTCTTAATCGTAAAATACTGGCGCAAATAGCTATATCAAATAGGAACTGTCTTTATATAATTTTCAATGAGATCATGAAATAAGGAGATTGGAATAAATGCATCGGAATGATTTAAATAGCGTTCCCCGGAGAATAAACTCCGGGAAAGTGGAATCGAAAGAAACGAAATTAGTATGATAAAAACAGAGGATTAAAATATGATACTCTAAAATATTCAGAACATGCTCAATAAAAAAACATTATTCTGCGTTTGAGTTCGGATTGTAATTTGGATTCACTTGAAGAATAAACTTATTTTTTTCTGGTTCCAAAGCCTAAGGTTCTAGGAGAGGGCTTGGTTCTTTCAAATTGTTTCTCATTATTAAGAAAGGGTAATAAAGATAAAATACGAGCCTGTTTTATAGCACTAGTAATTAATCGTTGTTGTTTCAAGTTCAATCTATTTACTCGTCTAGATAATATTTTTCCCTGTTCACTAATAAATCGACTAATTAAACTCATGTTTCTATAATCAATTTGATCCCCCGACCCAATCGGGGGTAATCTACTATGAAAAAGTCGCTTGGAGTTCAGAAAGCGTCGTTTGGGTTTATCCATAATTTTTTCATTCCTTATTCCGAAAGCCTAATTCCGACAGATTCAAATTAATTCAAATTACGAAATAGGATTTGTTTCTATTATTTGTATTATATATTATAGATATAATATTATATAATGATTATAATGATGATAATAATGTTATTTTTTACTGGTATTTGACAGGTTTACATATAGAAACTAATGTCATCTATTTCTTTACCTCCCCATGAACCTCCTTTGGATTTTGGATTCACTCAACTCTTCTAGTTCCAATCCGAAATGATGAAAGTACCAAAAAAATATAAATTACTAACTCGAAATTCAATGATTAAAATAAAGGGAAGAGCTCTAATTTTCGTCATCTCTTGCTCTTGTCAATAACTAGACTGAAAAAAGGGAATATTAACGCATCTGGGAAAAATCGATTGATCTCTATCAATAGACCCGCCAAAGATACAAACCATAGAGTACTTAGTACCGGTGCCGCGGAGAGATAAGTTTTTAGATCTCGCATTGAAAATACTCCTTATTTTTTTTTGTTTTTATTTTTTTTAAATACAATACATTGTATCTGTATTTAAGGTATATGTAGTTAAGAACCGTTTCGAGTTATAGGTGGAATTCCTAATTTAAATGTACAATCATTTGGTAGATAAACTTTCCCTCTCTTAAAACATAAAAGGAATTCCCTCCTTCCTTAATATTCCGGAAATTGATTCGTTTTTTTACGGTTGGTTTCATTTGATATGTAATATGTATATAATTTTTATTGTTATTATTATATGATATGTTATATAAAAATAATGAGACCAAAAAACAAAAAAAAATGATGCATATCAATGAAAGAAAGAAATACCGATATGGAAACAAAGATAATGATATTATAGTTCAATTGAAAGGGATGTAGCGCAGTTTGGTAGCGCATTTGTTTTGGGTACAAAATGTCGCAGGTTCAAATCCTGTCATCCCTGCCTATTTATCTATGAGCAGCAAGGTGGTATATATTAAATTTAGAAATACTAATAAGAGTTTTTCATCTTATTATACTATTGATACTATATATCAATATCATAGTATATGATGTAGTAGAGTTACAAAAAGAATACCTTTCTCTACAGCCCATACTAAGAAAGCGCTCTTAGTTCAGTTCGGCAGAACGTGGGTCTCCAAAACCCAATGTCGTAGGTTCAAATCCTACAGAGCGTGATTCCACTTTTGTTAGGTCAAACTCTACTCAATAACTTCACTAAATGAAACAATGGAATTTTCACTCCTGCGGATTAAAGTTCAAGACAAGAAAGGAAACGACCAATCGAATTTTAATTAATCAAAGGTCCAACCGATCGCCACGTCTGTATTGTAAATACGCAGTTATGCATAATCCAGCCAAAGTTATAGAAATTAGACCTAACACAATTCCAAATAGAAAAACTTCAATCATTTCAATTTGTTTGATAAGGGGAAACCGGTGGGTAATAATATATATCTCTTAATATTAATCCGAATTGCCCACGAATCTCAATGAATAAAGGTCGGTACAGGGTAAGGAATACCTGGAATCTCACAGAACGCTTTCTTTTTTTTTATGAATTTATGATTTAATAAATTTCAAATCAAATAAATCTTATTTTGCTCATACCAACAAATAAAGCTGAGGTTATAGTTAAAGCCGTTAGTAGAAAACCAAAATAACTAGTTATAGTAAGCATAATAGAGGAGAGTGTAAAGATGTTCTTTTTATTCTTTTTATACATATTTTTATAAAACACTTACCTAAGTTTCTATTTTTGACCTATATGATAATAACCAAATAACAACACATCTTTTAAGAACTTTTTTAATTCATTAAATTCAGCCAGATATTCATTCAAATAGTATTACTATTTCGAATGACAAGAAAATCATCACATGATCACTCAAAAAAATCTTTAT